TACAATTCGAACTATTTATGGAGTATTAGGCATCAAAATTTGGATATTTGTAAACGAGTTTGGATATTTGTAAACGAGAAATAATAGACCTTCATTTGTCTTGCCATTCTATCTAGTGATAGAACAAAAAATTACAAACTGTTTCATTCTTTTTCTGTTAAATCAAACAAAAATGAACAATTCTAATTCTATAAGGTTGAATAAAAATTCGATTGACCATTTAGTATAATTGCTATGCTTAGTGTGTGACTCGTTAGTTTTTTCTTTAGAGTTTAGGGTTGAGATTCAAAAAAAAAAAAAAAATAGACTAACCCCTACTATGAACTTAGTAACCATATAAATTAATAACCAACTTATTGCTTCGTATTGTCAAGATCCCAAGAAACAGTCACTATATGGGTGGATCGATCATATAGTTGTAGCAACTGAAATTTTTTCCATAAATAAAGAAATCTGATTATGGGCTGTGAAGCAAAAATAAAGGGATGTGGATAAATGGAAGGATGATAGAAAGAGAGAACAAAAATATCAATGATATATGATTCCAATATGTATGGTCTATGAATCAACTCATAAAAGACAGTGTGATAAAGCATTAATACTGATATAATCAATACTGATATAAATATATAAATGAAATATAAATAAATAAAATAATATAAAAAAAAAGAAAAAAAAATAATAAAAATAAATAATAAAGAATAAAGAGCCTCGGGTTAATAAAAACTGAGGAGATTGACTCGGGAACGAATTTTGCCGGAAGCTCCATTGCAGAGTTCAGGCCTAACCATTAATGGAGAAGCTATAGGAACGACGAAACCTGTGACTGCATAGGATTCTATTGAAAACGAATCCTAATAATTCATTGGGTGGGATGGCGGAACGAACCAAGAAAAAATTGATTTATTCTGAGAGGTGTCATGAATTGACTGACACTACGAATGAAAGAGTCAATATTCGCCCGCGAAATCTTTATTTATTGGATTACAATTTTTGGCGCGATTCGATAGAGGTAAAAATAAGGATTCATTATATTCTACGTTATATTCTAAAAAAAGAAGCATTTTTTATATTTTCTATATCTAATAATATACACGTCTAGCTGTATATTTTGTATATACATCTTCCTTTGTAACAAATTAAATATGTAACAAATTAAATATCAATAAATGCCATTCATTACTTAATAATTACTTATATTATTATTTATTATTATTATTATTTATTATTATTATTATTTATTATTATTATAAATAATAATWWATAAATATAATATTTATAATAATTATACATGCGTATCTGTAATATTATTGAATCGTTTCATTCGCGAGGAGCTGGATGAGAAGAAACTCTCATGTCCGGTTCTGCAATAGAGATGGAATTAAGAAACAACCATCAACTATAACCCCAAAAGAACCAGATTTCGTAAACAACATAGAGGAAGAATGAAGGGAATATCTTATCGAGGCAATCATATTTGTTTCGGCGGATACGCTCTTCAGGCGCTTGAACCCGCTTGGATCACAGCTAGACAGATAGAAGCGGGGCGGAGAGCAATGACACGATATGCGCGTCGTGGTGGAAAAATATGGGTACGTATATTTCCCGACAAACCTGTTACAGTAAGACCTACGGAAACACGTATGGGTTCGGGAAAGGGATCCCCCGAATATTGGGTATCTGTTGTTAAACCGGGTCGAATACTTTATGAAATGGGCGGAGTATCAGAAACTATAGCCAGAGCAGCTATTTCAATAGCTGCGTGCAAAATGCCTATACGAACTCAATTTGTTATTTCACGATAGGGATGTAGAACTAAACAAAAGGGATATTGAGGATGAAAAAACAACCGCAGGTTTATTCTGGACGGACAATATTTCTTTTTTTCCTTCATCCTTTGCATTGAAATAACAGATTCAAATAAAAAATATATGATTCAACCTCGGACCCTTTTGAATGTAGCGGATAACAGCGGAGCTCGAGAATTGATGTGTATTCGAATCATAGGAGCTGGTAATCACCGATATGCTCATATTGGTGACGTTATTGTTGCTGTAATCAAAGAAGCAGTGCCAAATATGCCTATAGAAAGATCAGAAGTCATTAGAGCTGTAATTGTACGTACATGTAAAGAACTCAAACGTGACAACGGTATGATAATACGATATGATGACAATGCAGCGGTCGTCATTGATCAAGAAGGAAATCCAAAAGGAACTCGAGTTTTTGGTGCGATCGCTCGGGAATTGAGACAGTTGAATTTTACTAAAATAGTTTCATTAGCTCCCGAGGTATTATAAATACTAGTAGATGACACTATGATATAGTAGGCTATCTGAAATAGATCAAATTAATAGATTGTGTCTCACGCATATACTTTTTAAAATTTAATAATTAAAAGGAAACATGTTGATTATATCAAAATTAGGAGGCACAAAAAATTATAGTTCGTTATGGGTAGGGACACTATTGCCGATATAATAACTTCTATAAGAAATGCTGACATGAATAAAAAAGGAACGGTTCAAATAACATCTACTAATACCACCGAAAACATTGTTAAAATACTTCTACGAGAAGGTTTTATTGAAAATGTTCGGAAACATCAGGAAAATAACAAATATTTCTTGGTTTCAACCCTGCGACATAGAAAGACTAGGAAAGGAATATATAGAACCGTTTTAAAGTGTATCAGCCGACCCGGTTTACGAATTTATTCCAACTATCAACGAATTCCTAAGATTTTAGGTGGAATGGGAATTGTAATTCTTTCTACTTCTCAAGGTATAATGACAGATCGAGAAGCTCGACTAGAAAGAATTGGAGGAAAAATTTTGTGTTATATATGGTGATCCTCCTCCTCTGGTATCCTAATTTTATCTCTAACTTCCCATTTGTGAAATAGAGAGGAAAAGTGAGTTATATACCTCTTCCTTCATTAGTTGATACTTCAAGGGGGTTACCTGGAATGAAAGAACAAAAATTGATTCATGAAGGTTTAATTACTGAATCACTTCCCAACGGTATGTTCCGGGTCCGTTTAGATAATGAAGATCTAATTCTAGGTTATGCTTCAGGGAGGATCCGGCGCAGTTTTATACGGATACTACCAGGGGATAGAGTAAAAATTGAAGTAAGTCGTTATGATTCAACCAGAGGACGTATAATTTATAGACTTCGCAACAAAGATTCGAACGATTAGGTGATTTTTTAAACATTCCTTTCATGGGGACACAATTCGAAGTTAAAAAAAAAATATTCAAGAAACTTATTTTCTTCAAAAGAGTAGATTCAGAATTAAGGTAAGGAATAAGAAATATGAAAATAAGGACTTCTGTTCGTAAAATTTGTGAAAAATGTCGACTGATCCGTAGGCGCGGACGAATTATAGTGATTTGTTCCAATCCGAGACATAAACAGAGACAAGGGTAATCTTTCTAAAAAAGAACTTTCTTTTCTAAAGGGGAGGACCCATGTAAGAATAAAAGATCTGTTTTAACATGAAATGGATATCTCCGTATCTTTTCTTTCTGTATATTTCTGACTCATATTTATGAGACGATAAAATATGACAAAAGCTATACCAAGAATTGGTTCACGTAGGAATGGACGTATTGGTTCACGTAAGAATGGACGTAGAATACCAAAAGGAGTTATTCATGTTCAAGCGAGTTTCAACAATACCATTGTAACTGTTACAGATGTACGAGGTCGGGTGGTTTCTTGGGCCTCCGCGGGTACTTCTGGATTCAAAGGCACAAGAAGAGGTACACCCTATGCTGCTCAAGCCGCAGCGGTAAATGCTATTCATACAGTAGTGGATCAGGGTATGCAACGGGCAGAAGTTATGATAAAGGGCCCTGGTCTCGGAAGAGATGCAGCATTACGAGCCATTCGTAGAAGTGGTATACTATTAAGTTTAGTACGTGATGTAACACCTATGCCACATAATGGGTGTCGACCTCCTAAAAAAAGACGTGTGTAGAAATAAGAATTAAACAGATTTCAAGAGAAATAAATGATTCAATGATCTGATCAAATATTATAATAATACTTATTTTATTATAGTATGGTTCGAGAGGAAGTAGTAGGATCCACTCGAACACTACGGTGGAAATGTGTTGAATCAAGAGTAGACAGTAAGCGTCTTTATTATGGTCGTTTCATTCTGTCCCCGCTTATGAAAGGTCAAGCCGATACCATAGGTATTGCCATGCGAAGGGCTTTACTTGGAGAAATAGAAGGAACATGTATCACACGTGCAAAATCTGAGAAAGTAGCACATGAATATTCTACGATAGTAGGTATTGAAGAATCAGTACATGAAATTTTACTAAATTTGAAAGAAATTATATTGAGAAGTAATCTGTATGGAGTTATAGACGCATCCATCTGCGTCAGGGGGCCTAGATACGTAACCGCTCAAGATATCATCTCACCACCTTACGTGGAAATAGTTGACACGACACAACATATAGCTAACCTGACGGAACCAATTGATTTGTGTATTGAATTAAAAATCAAGAGAGATCGCGGATATCGTATGAAATCCGCAAATAACTCTCAAGATGGAAGTTATCCTATAGATGCTGTATCCATGCCTGTTCGAAATGCGAATCATAGTATTCATTCTTATGGGAATGGGAATGAAAAACAAGAGATACTTTTTCTAGAAATATGGACGAATGGAAGTTTAACTCCTAAGGAAGCACTTTATGAAGCTTCTCGTAATTTGATTGATTTATTTATTCCTTTTCTACATGCGGAGGAAGAGGACATTAATTTCGAAGAAAATAAAAACAGGTTTCCTCTACCCCTTTTTACCTTTCAAGATAGATTAACTAATCTAAAGAAAAACAAAAAAGGAATTCCATTGAAATGTATTTTTATTGACCAATCAGAATTGCCTTCCAGGACCTATAACTGTCTCAAAGGGTCCAATATACATACATTATCGGACCTTTTGAATAACAGTCAAGAGGATCTTATGAGAATTGAAT